CAAACTTTTTTATTCTTTTTTTTTACTCAATCAAACCAAAAAAGATTGAAGTAATTCTATAGGGTTAAATAAAAATTGGATTGATAATTTAATATACTTGCTATGCTTAGTGTGTGACTCGTTGGTTTTTTAGAGCCAGAATTAAAAAAACTGACTAACCTCAACTATGAACTAAGAAGTACAGAATTAATAATAATAACCAACTCATCGCTTCGTACTATCTAAATCAAAAATCAAAAGAAAAAAAAAATAGTCAAGATATGATATATCAATTATATCATTGTAGCAATTGTAGCAATTGAAATCCTTTATACATAAAAAAAGAAAAAAAAAATTTCATTCTAAAGCAAAATAGAAAATAATACAGACAAATAACAAATCAAAGGAAGGGTGAAAGAAAGAAAGAAAAAACAATATCAATGCTATATAATTCCAATATGTACGGTCTGATGGGACATCTCATAAAAGACAATGTAATAAAGCATCAGTACAAATAAATAAATGAAGCTATTCATAGAACAAAAAAAAATCAAGAGCCTCGACGAGCCAATAAAGACTAAGAAAATTGACTCAAAAATCAATATCATTAGAAGCTCCTTTGTAGAATTAAGTAAGACCTAAGCATCAATCTACAAGCGATGGGAACGACGGAAGCTGTGAATCCATAAGATTCTATTGAAAAAAAAATCTTACTGATTTATTGGGCAGGATGGCGAAAGGAACCAGGAGACAATTTTTTTTTCTGAGAAATCATGGGTTAACCCTACAAATCCTCAAATGAAGAAAAAAATAGAAATATTGAAAGAGTCAACATTCGTCCGCGAAGGTTTTGATCTTATTGGCTTTCGATTGTAAATTTTAAGCAGCCATCGAATAGCTCGAATAAGATAATTAGAATAATATTCTAATTTCTAATAATAATAATGATAAAAAAAAGAAAATCAATAAAGATTCGTTATAACGTTATAACAAAGACGGCATTCTATTATATAGAAATAATTATCGAAAAATCCATATTCTAGTCTATTCATATTCTAGTCTATTTTATATCAAATATTTCGAGTTTTAAATAGTTGGGTTTCTATAGAGAATAAGAAATACAAATACGATATAAAAATTTCTAATGAATAGGTTAGTAGAAATTTCAAAAAATACAAAAATACTATGATTAAGTATATTATATATCAATTACATGTCTATTTTTTGAATCATTTCATTCGCGAGGAGCTGGATGAGAAGAAACTCTCATGTCCAGTTCTGTAGTAAAGATGGAATTTTGAAAGAACCATCCATTATAACCCCAAAAGAATCAGATTCCGTAAACAACATAGAGGAAGAATGAAAGGAATATCATATCGAGGCAATTCTATTTGTTTCGGTAGATATGCTCTTCAAATACTTGAACCCGCTTGGATTACATCTAGACAAATAGAAGCGGGACGACGGGCAATGACACGAAATGCACGCCGCGGTGGAAAAATATGGGTACGCATATTTCCGGACAAACCGGTTACCTTAAGACCTACAGAAACACGTATGGGTTCTGGGAAAGGATCTCCTGAATATTGGGTAGCTGTCGTTAAACCAGGCAGAATACTTTATGAAATGGGAGGAGTAACAGAAAATATAGCCAGAAAAGCGATTTCCATAGCAGCGTCAAAAATGCCTATACGGACCCAATTCATTATTTCAGGCTAGTAATCCAGAAGCAAAAGAAAAAAGAAAAGCCTTTTAGATGAATTAGATGAAAAAAAAATTGGAAGTTTTTTTGGTTGGTTGTTTTGAACAAATAATATTTCTTTTTTTTTTTGCCTTTGCATTGAACTAAGAGAATCAAAAAGGATATGATTCAATCTCAAACCTATTTGAATGTAGCAGATAATAGTGGAGCCCGAAAAGTAATGTGTATTCGAATCATAGGAACTAGTAATCGACAATATGCTCATATTGGTGACGTTATTGTTGCTGTGATCAAGGAAACAGTTCCAAATTCTCCTCTAGAAAGATCCGAAGTGATTCGAGCTGTAATTGTACGTACTTGTAAAGAATTCAAACGTAACAACGGTATGATAATACGATATGATGACAATGCTGCAGTTATTATTGATCAAGAAGGAAATCCAAAAGGAACTAGAATTTTTGGTCCAATTGCTCGGGAATTAAGACAATTCAATTTCACTAAAATAGTTTCATTAGCACCTGAAGTGTTGTAAAATCAAAGATTCTAAGATGGAAAATGAGATATAAAATAAAAAATTTTAGATGAGATCATGATATAGTTATAGTATTTAAATGAAAAAAATGGAATTATAAATTCCAATTAACCAATTAATTAGTAGTTAGTAGATTGTTTTTCATGCATATATCTTTCTTTCATATTTATTTAATTAATTTAATAAAAAAAATTAATTAAATAAATATGAAAGAAAGTTAATTCAGAAGAATTAAAAAAATATGTTAATTATATTAAAAAAAGTAGGGGGCAAGAAGAATTTTTTCTCATGGGTAAGGACACTATTGCTAACATAATAACCTCTATACGAAATGCTGACATGGATAGAAAAGGAACTGTTCGAATACTATCTAATAACATCACCGAAAACATTATTAAAATACTTGTACAAGAGGGTTTTATTGAAAATGTGAGGAAAAATCAGGAAGGCAATAAAAATCTTTTTGTTTTAACCCTACGCCATAGAAGGAATCGGAAAGGGCCATATAAAGCTAATCTAAATTTAAAACGGATCAGTCGACCGGGCTTACGAATCTATTCTAACTATCAAAAAATTCCTAGAATTTTAGGCGGGATGGGGATTGTCATTCTTTCTACTTCTCAGGGTATAATGACAGATCGACAGGCTCGACTCGAAAAAATCGGTGGAGAAATCTTGTGTTATATTTGGTAATCTTTGCGATATCTGAATTGTATCCGACTTCTTACTTCTTATTTGAAAAAAAAAAAAGAATGGATTTCTAATATCATTCCTCCTCAATTAGTTGATACTTCAAGAAGATTGTCGATAAAAAAAAAAAAAAAAGGATCCGCTATAATTTTATAATTTTGTTTTGTATGTATAAGAGATAAAGTAAAAAGGGGAAGTCATTCTAATTCGACCAAAGACATCTAATTTTTTTAGATTCAAAAAAAAAAATTGGAATGATTTTCTTAAGTAGTTTTTTCAACTTCCCTATTCTGTTCATAGGACTCTAATTTAAGATTTGAACAAAAAACGTTTTTTCTTTAAAAAATATGTATATTCACAATTAAGGAATGGCAAATATGAAAATAAGGGCTTCAGTTCGTAAAATTTGTGAAAAGTGTCGACTGATACATAGACGGGGGCGAATTCGAATAATTTGCTCCAACCCAAAGCATAAACAAAGACAGGGATAATCTTTATAAACTTCGAAACAAAGGCTCCCTAAAGAATCCACTGTACAAAAAAAAAAAGGATCTTTTTGGACACAAAATGGATATATCCACATACCTTTGACTTATATTTATGAGATGATAAAATATGACAAAATCTTTACAAAAAATAGGTTCACCCAAGAAGGGGCGTATTGGTTCACGTAAGAATGTACGTAAAATACAAAAAGGGGTTATTCATGTTCAAGCAAGTTTCAATAATACTATTGTGACCGTTACAGATATACGAGGTCGGGTGATCTCGTGGTCCTCCGCGGGCACTTGCGGATTTAGGGGTACAAGAAGAGGGACACCTTTTGCTGCGCAAACCGCAGCGGGGAATGCTATTCGTACAGTCGTGGACCAAGGTATGCAACGAGCCGAAGTCATGATAAAAGGCCCGGGTCTCGGAAGAGATGCGGCATTAAGAGCTATTCGCAGAAGCGGTATACTATTAAGTTTCGTTCGGGACGTAACTCCTATGCCCCATAATGGCTGCAGACCCCCTAAAAAACGACGCGTATAAAAATAAATATTTAAATATTAAATATTGAAGAAATTTCAAGAGAAATAAATAATTCAATGATTTGATTAAAAAAGAAAAGAATAGTATTATGGTTCGAGAGAAAGTAACAATATCTACTCGGACACTACAGTGGAAATGTGTTGAATCAAGAGTGGACAGTAAGCGTCTTTATTATGGGCGCTTTATTATATCTCCGCTTATGAAAGGTCAAGCTGACACAATAGGCATTGCACTGCGGAGAGCTTTGCTCGGAGAAACAGAAGGAACATGTATCACACGTGCAAAATCTGAGAAAATATCACACGAATTTTCTACTATAATAGGTATTCAAGAATCAGTACATGAAATTTTAATGAATTTGAAAGAAATTGTATTAAGAAGCAATTTATATGGAACTCGTGATGCGTCCATTTGTGTCAAAGGTCCAGGAGATGTAACTGCTCAAGACATCATCTTACCGACTTCCGTGGAAATTGTTGATAATACACAACATATAGCTAGCCTAACAGAACCAATTGAGTTGTATATTGAATTAGAAATCGAGAGGAATCGCGGCTATTGTCTAAAACCGACAAATAACTTTCAAGAAGGAAGTTATCCTATAGACGCCGTATTCATACCTGTTCGAAACGCAAATCATAGTGTTCATTCTTATGGAAATGGGACTGAAAAGCAAGAAATACTTTTTCTTGAAATATGGACAAATGGAAGTTTAACTCCTAAAGAAGCACTTCATGAAGCCTCCCGGAATTTGATTGATTTATTTATTCCTTTTTTACATGCAGAAGAAGAAAACTTACATTTAGAAAAAAATCAACCCAAGGCTACTTTACCCCTTTTTACTTTTCATGATAGATTGTCGACATTAAAAAAAAATCAAAGAGAAATCGCATTGAAATATTTTTTTATTGACCAATCAGAATTAACTCCTAAGATCTATAATTGCCTGAAAAAATCAAATATACACACACTATGGGACCTTTTGAATAATAGCCAAGAGGACCTTATGAAAATTGAACATTTTCGCATAGAAGATGTAAAACATATCTTGGGCATCCTAGAAAT